CACTTTTACCACTAAACTATACCCGCTACATATTCATTATTGAATATGAATGGACCATTTGTCCAACAAAGTAATCAGATGCAGTCAAGATAGCATCAGAATCATGAAAATTCTAGCATTAACACGTATTTTTCTCCACTGCGGCGCGGAATTGAAAACTTGAAAAAAAAAAATAGGCGAATAGTAAAAAGTTTAGTCAAATTTAAATAGTGTACTAAAGTTATAAGTATTTTTTTTTTGAAACCTCCCTTCACTTGAACCACCAGATTTTCTGAATTCGGGTAAATTGGGCCTCAAACTTTCAAGCTTGTACTTTGCTTTCAACAAGTAAATGATTTATAGTCTCATTTTAGAAATATGTGTTTTCTATTTGATATTATGATATTATTTTTCTTATAAGATATATTTTATTTCTTTATTAATACTTCTTTCTTATTAAGACTTCTTAAGTGAATTATTAAGATGAATATAATACTGAACTTCAACTTTCATTTATAATGAAATTCGTTTTTCATTAATTAATTTCCGAATTTTATACTTAAGAATAATAAAAGAAAGATGACGATTAGTACTATATTACTAGATACTATAATACTATTAAAGTAGAACACTTTTACTATAAAGACTAAATATTAGAAACTAAATATTAGAATTTATACTCATCATTTATACTCTAATTTACTAGAATTACTATATAAGGTACTATAATATATTCTAATAGGTACTATAATATATTCTAATATATAATATACTAAAATATACTAAGATACTAAAATATACTAAGAATAGATATATAATTACTAAGAATAGATATAGAATCTCTAATATTTCAATTTAAATATAGTCAATATAGAATATATAGAATATTCTATATTAATCATTAATCTAGATCTAGATAATTTTTTAAAGAATTTCTAAAATAATCTATCTATTAGAATCTTATATAATTTCTAATAATTAGGAATGGGAATAAAAATTACTCTTCTTTTTTCAATAACAATTTTTATTCGTCGGAACAAAAGAAGTACTGGCCCGGCCAGTACTTATACTTAACCAGGCCGGGGAAATGAACCTTTTGTACAAAATAAAAGAAGTAAGGTATTCTTTCTATTGGATAAATCTGTTTCGAATCATTGAAGGAAAAGAAAAATTGTTCTCAATCTTGACTTCACGTGTTAAAGATAAATTTTCAATTTTGAATGGGGAGAGATGGCTGAGTGGACTAAAGCGTCGGATTGCTAATCCGTTGTACGAATTATTCGTACCGAGGGTTCGAATCCCTCTCTCTCCGACCCCCTGATCACTTGAGATTTTAGAATTTAAATAAATTTCGATTATTTTCTTTTATGAATCTTTTATCTTTATCTAGTATCTATTTCATTTATTTATACATTTACCTATGAAAAAATTAAGGAAAAAGTAAAAACAAATCTCATATCTTTTTTTATTCTTCACGCCCGGGATTACGCCCCGGATCATTAGATAAGAATCCGAAGATGAAGAGAGAAACAAAGAATATTACTACTGTGTAAACGGATAGTTTAAGAGTAAGCATTACAAATCTCCAAGATAAGATAAGATCATTTTTTTTTAAGGAAATAGATCACCTATTTTACGACACACACTAGACACTATTTTGATATGACGCTCTAAAGATGAAAAAAAAAAAGGAAGTTTTTTTGAAATTTCTTTTCACGAATTTCTTTCTAATGTAATAAGATTCGTATTTTTTCGTTATCAAAAATTTCTTGTCATATCCATATCTATAATTAGGTATTGTATGGGATTTTATAAAGGAAAGGTCAGAACAAAAGAAGAAATAAGCTGATTAGCTGATTAAAGATAAAGATCATCACCCCCCTCCCTTATTCAAATTCAATTTCAATATAAAATAGAAAATACCAGAATTTCACTTTTTGAATCGAGGGTTCCTAATGTCCAGACTTATCTGAATCTTATTTATGATCTTATTGATTTTCAGAATAAAAATATCATTTTTTTTTATCGAAGAAATTATGAATTGAATAGAGATTTCATTTTTATCGAAAACTTACAGCAGCTTGCCAAACAAAGGCTAATAGAAAAAAGAGTAAAGGGATAACCGGCATAACGTCTACAATTGGATTGAAAAAGGCATAAGCCTCAGGCAATTTGGCGAAGAAAAAACTACTCGAATAAAGGGTATAATTAAGACAGATACAGATTAAACTAAAGATATTAAACATAACAAATATTCTTTTCTTGTTCTTAAAGATTCAAATTAAATTGAAATGATAATAAATTATCAGATTGGATTGAGTTGTTTTTCTGAGGAAAATTTTCAAATAAAAAGGCAGATGCAGATAAAAGAAAAAAATTCTTATTTTTCTTTGACTTCTCCCCAATCAAGAATCCTTCCTTACATTCTCCAATCAAATAAGAATACAAGGAATTCTATTTTCATACAATATCTTAATTGAATTCTAAGTAATGATCAATTAATCTTTTTGATTCTATATCTATTGTGTTGAATCCTAGCGACAACATGTCCTATATTTCTTTTGGTTGGTTATTGACGAATAACCAATATTTATCTTATTTTTTCTTAGACCAAATCAAAATGGGGCGTGGCCAAGCGGTAAGGCAACGGGTTTTGGTCCCGTTACTCGGAGGTTCGAATCCTTCCGTCCCAGATCGTTTGCATTAGAAACGAAAGATTCTTCTCTATTGAAATTGAAAATTTAATTCAACAATTTTCTGTTTCATGTTGGATACAATGTTATCCAATCTGAATTCTAAGAATCATTCTTAAAATCATATCTTTTTTTTACTAAAGTATTTTATTCTTAAATATAAATATTCGTGATTACTTTTGTTAACGATTCTTTTTTTATATGATGTAGATGGATGCGAAAAGATAAGAATCCAAGGATTCTTATTTTCTTTTTGATCTTACCTTACACGAGATTTTTTCTACTCCATAATAATGAAAACAAAGAAACTTTATTCTCAAACTATCTCTCTGTTTTCAATTAAATGAAAATAAGATTTCATTGGAGATGGTAAATAATAAGTAAATCATAATATTAGAAAAATCATATTTCATAAAGAAAAAAATGAGAAAATATTTATAAAAATATTCATAATTCTAAAATGAGATTCTAATTAGAATATAACATTCTAATTAACATTAGAATATATTACATATTTTACATAAGAGTATAAAATAGAAAGAAAATAGAAATAAAATAAATATAATTATAAATATAATATAAATATATAATTATTGTATTATAATTATTGTATGTAATTGTATATTTTTATTTTGTATATTTTTCTTATTAATATTATCTTATTATTTCAGATTATCTTATTATTCTAATAATGAAATATTTAGTATTTAGTTAAACATTTAGTTAACTTTAGTTAAAGTGGCTAAAAACTTTTATCCATTCATGGGTATTTTTTTTTTCATTTGAATGAAAGTAAAGTCAAAGGCTTTTTTTGAGGTTTCTAATTTCTTTTTTAATAAAAAGAGGTTTATTATGGACAATCCCGAAAGATCTGTTGAAGATGTAAATAAGTTTGCTTAAAACTGATTTGTTTTTTTTCATGTGATATTATTCCTATAAGAAAATTATGTGGTATTTTTAAGTGAAATCCTTTCCAGATAACACTTATCTATAAGTGTAGATTATTATGTATCAATTGGTTCAGCCAATGACTATTCATGATTCAATATGGAATCAATTGCATACGGTTCCAAATTAAAATAAAATGAGAGGGATGTTATGGTAAAACTTCGTTTGAAACGATGTGGTAGAAAGCAACGTGCGACTTGAAGGACATGATTGGCTGTGGATTCTGACATCCACCATCTTCTCTTTCTATACGAATGAAGATGCTCTTGTCTCGACATAATTTGTTCTGCTAGGAACCTAATTTAATTTGTCTTGGGTTGCTAAATAACTAAATAAAGATACTAATGGTATATTAAAGTGGTATATTAAAGGTATAGCATATGATGGAGCTCGAGCAAAAATGATTGATTCATTTATCGGGGGAATAATCTAGGGTTAGTGACAATCAATAAGTTAGACCAACTTTGTAAATATATCATCAATATCTAAATATAGATAAATGGAGAGGTTCAAAAATGAACAAGTTTGAAATGAAAAAATCAAATTTGTCGAAATTTTCAAACTGTTTCAATCAAGAGTGTATCACAAAGGAATCAATCTTTCGTATGATTTTTTCATTTTCTTTCCATAGAAAGAACAAAAAACAAAAGGTATGTTGCTGCTTTTTTGAAAAGGAGTAAGGATCACCGAAGTAATGTCTAAACCCAATGATTTCACAAAGCGCAAAGCAAAGACAACAAATTCCGGAACAAGGAAACACTATTTTCACTTGTCTCAACAATTGGATCAGAATGAGTAAAAAAAATATATATATATATATATACGAAACGAAAGGAGACAAAAAAAGAAGTTAGAGACAGCTCAAGAAATTCTAAGGATTTCCTTTTGAACTCTTTCAAAACTACCCAACTTGAGTTAGGAGTACAAATGAAATTTCTTTTTCTGTAAAGAAGGAAAAAAAGGCTCAAATTACAGTCTAATTCTTTATGGATCCATTTTTCTTTCTATCTATCTATATAGATAGAGAAATTCTAGAAATTATAATCATTTTTTCTTGAGCCGTATGAGGAGAAAACCTCCTATACGTTTCTAGGGGGGCATCTTTTATCTACATCTATCCCAATGAGCCATCTATCGAATCGTTGCAATTGATGTTCGATCCCGAAGAGAAGGAAGAGATCTTCGAAAAGTGGGTTTTTATGATCCGATAAAAAATCAAACTTATTCAAATGTTCCTGCTATTTTATATTTCCTTGAAAAAGGTGCTCAACCCACAGGAACTGTTTATGATATTTTAAGGAAGGCAGAATTCTTTAAAGAATTTCGAGTTTCTTTTGATAAAAAAAGAAAGGAAAAACAAGAATCATGAATAAAAAAAGGATAGGGTAACTAGTACCTATCTTTGTGTAAATCTTTATTCCAAGTTTTTTCTTTTCTTGTTCTATTCATACTTATTTTATTCTTCTTTTTCTTTCTTCTTTTTGTGGAACCCCCCAAACAAGGGGGGTAATCTTTCTTCTTGTATTTGTATTGTACCTTTCTTTTTTTGATTAAATAAAGCCGCTATTTTTGCTATCTTTACCTTTTCCTTATTTTTTTCCGCTCAAAGTTTTATTCTTTATATTATGCTAATCCAACACAAATTTCTATATAATTTCTTGAAATTTGTTTGATAAAAAAGTCCATTCATATTGACAATGGCGTATCAAACAAATATAATTTGATCGTATAAAATAGAATTTGATCGTATATAAATAGATCTTTTTATCCCCATTTCCTATCGGCTCTTTCCTTCACTTTAGTAAAATGAATGAGTTTACTGTATTTTTTTATTTCGATCATATCTACATTTCATATTGATCCGGGTTGCTAACTCAACGGTAGAGTACTCGGCTTTTAATTGCGACTATGATCTTTTACACATTTGGATGAAGGAATTCGTCTAGACTATTGGTAGAGTTTATAAGATTGCGACTGATCCTGAAAGGTAATGAATGGAAAAAAAAGCATGTCGTAAAAAGAATAATCAAATCATAGAAAAAGAAGATTTCTAGTACTCATAATAGAAATAGAACGAGAGTTTTTCTTTTGATAACAATTGGTAAAGTATTTTTGGTCTAGTGAATAAATGGATAGAGCCTTATGGCTCCAATTCGAGTAAGACAAAAAAGTAACGAGCTTCCCTTCTTAATTTGAATGATTACCCGATCAAATTACTAATTATGCGTTAAAAATAGATTAGTGCCTGATGTGGGGAAAGGTTCTCTTGTGAATTGTGAGTGGACCATTGATTCTTTTTTTTATTAATCCTAATTATTCTTTATTGTGGATTGAAGACGGATGTGTAGAAGAAATAGTATAGTGATAAAAAAGATATTTTTTTTTCCAAAGTCAAAAGAGTGATTGGGTTGCAAAAATAAAAGATTTTTACTCCTTTTTCTTTTTTACTCCTTTTTCTTATTGTTATTTTATTTCTTTCTTTTATTTTTATTCTACTTATATTAACAAGTAAAAGAAACCAAAATTGGATAGAAAGAAAGGGAAAGAAAAAAGATCTGTAGATTGGGCTCTCTGTCTCCGGGGTATATATTCTTTATTTTTTCTTACTTTTATATAATCTTTTACTTTAATTAGATTATCATTATGTTTTTTACATGTATAAAAGTCTATATTCTAGATTATTGAAAGTAAAAGTATAGACAGTGCATAGTATATTATAATACTAGACTCTATTATTCTAATTATCTCTTATAATAATAGAAAATAATTAGAATAAGAAGAATCTTATTATTCTTATATATTATTATAGTTTATTATAGTTATAGTTTATTCTAGTTAGAAGTTATACTATTTTAGTATAAAAGAAACAATATACTACATACAATATATGCATACGCCGTTCTGACCATATTGCACTATGTATCATTTCATAACACAAGAAGTGCCTCCCTTTTTTGGTTACAGTAGAAATGTATTTAAATGGCAGAATTACAAGGATATTTAGATTGAAAAAAGATAGATTTCGGCAACAAAACTTCCTATATCCACTACTCCTTCAGGAGTATATTTACTCACTTGCTCATTATCATAGCTTTAATAGTTTTCTTTTTTACGAACCTGTGGAAATTATTGGTTATGACAATAAATCTAGTTTAGTACTTGTGAAACGTTTAATTACTCGAATGTATCAACAGAAATCTTTGATTTCTTCGGTGAATGATTCTAACCAAAAGGAAAATGGTTTTTGGGGGCACAAGAATTCTTTTTCTTCTCATTTTTCTTCTCAAATGGTATCAGAAGGTTTTGGAGTCATTCTGGAAATTCCATTCTCGTCGCGATTAGTATCTTCCCTTGAAGAAAAAAGAATACCAAAATCTCAGAATTTACGATCTATTCATTCAATATTTCCCTTTTTAGAGGATAAATTATCACATTTAAATTATGTGTCAGATCTACTAATACCCCACCCCATCCATCTGGAAATCTTGGTTCAAATCCTTCAATGCTGGATCAAAGATGTTCCTTCTTTGCATTTATTGCGATTGTTTTTCCACGAATATCATAATTTTAATAGTATCATTACTTCAAAGAAATCCATTTACGTCTTTTCAAAAAAAAAGAAAAGATTCTTTTGGTTCCTACATAATTCTTATGTATATGAATGCGAATATCTATTCCTGTTTCTTCGTAAACAGTCTTCTTATTTACGATCAATATCTTCTGGAGTCTTTCTTGAGCGAACACATTTCTATGGAAAAATAGAATATCTTATAGTCGTGTGTTGTAATTTTTTTCAGAGGATCTTATGGTTCCTCAAAGATACTTTCATACATTATGTTCGATATCAAGGAAAAGCTATTCTGGCTTCAAAAGGAACTTT